AGGTACATTTCAAGTGGTAGCGACAATCACATTTACAGTTATATTTATAGTTACATTTGTAGTGGTGAAAGTGTAAGTGATAGTGACAGTGGGGGTTCTAGTATAAGAACTAGCGGTAATGGCAGTGATTTCAATATAAGAGGAAGATCTAATGATTTTGATGGAAATAAAAAATACAGACATTTATGGGTTCAATGCGAAAATTGTTATGGATTAAATTATAAGAAATTTTTTAGGTCAAAAATGAATATTTGTGAACAATGTGGATATCATTTGAAAATGAGTAGTTCAGATAGAATCGAACTTTCGGTTGATCCGGGCACTTGGGATCCTATGGACGAAGACATGGTCTCTATTGACCCCATTGAATTTCACTCGGAAGAGGAACCCTATAGAGATCGTATCGATTCGTATCAAAGAAAGACAGGTTTAACTGAGGCTGTTCAAACAGGTATAGGTCAACTAAATGGGATTCCCATAGCAATTGGGGTTATGGATTTTCAGTTCATGGGGGGTAGTATGGGATCCGTAGTAGGCGAGAAAATCACCCGGTTGATCGAATATGCTGCTAATAGATCTCTACCTGTTATTATGGTGTGTGCTTCTGGAGGAGCGCGCATGCAAGAAGGAAGTTTGAGCTTGATGCAAATGGCTAAAATATCTTCCGCTTCATATGATTATCAATTCAATAAAAAGTTATTCTATGTATCAATCCTTACATCTCCTACAACCGGTGGAGTAACAGCCAGTTTTGGTATGTTGGGAGATATCATTATTGCCGAACCCAATGCCTACATTGCATTTGCGGGTAAAAGAGTAATTGAACAAACATTGAATAAGACAGTACCCGATGGTTTACAAGCGGCTGAGTATTCATTCCATAAGGGCTTATTTGATCCAATCGTACCACGTAATCCTTTAAAAGGTGTTCTGAGTGAATTATTTCATCTACACGGTTTTTTTCCCTTGAATCAAAATTCAAGTAGAGCACTAGGCTCAGTTATTTGTAGCGAACTTTAGTTCATCGGAATGAAAGTCAAAATAAGAAGAGTGGAGTTTTCTTTGGTAACATAAGTTCTATAGGAAGTTTCGGATAATTACTTTTTTATCCAGATTTTTTATCCTACCCCCATTCATGATTAGTAATCAGGAACCCTCTATCAAGAGGAAAAGGGTGAATTCTTCCTTCTGCGGAATGGAATTGGGAAAAAAATCAAAAGAATTTCATGTTCCCTTCTTTCATGTTCCCTTCTTTCATATTAATATATATAGACCCTATTATTCTATATATCTATATATATATAGAATAATTCAAATCTGAAAGGGAAGTGTTGCATATTTTTATATCTCCCGAGAACCTACACTTTTAGACTATGAATTCCTGTTGGATCGGATCCTAACGAATCCTTAGGAAACTCGTAAGAAACTCTTTATTAGAAGATAAGGGCGCTAGAACAAGAATAATAAAGCGGATTATCATCCATATATTTCTTGTAGAAAGATGAATAGATACACTTATTTAGCTCTACATTCCTTGCACTTATTATATACTTAATAATACTTATCTTATAATAGATATACTTATCATAACATAAGATATCTTTAAAACAAGTACAAATATTAAATCGAGGCACCCATTCTATGACAGATCTCAATTTACCCTCTATTTTAGTGCCTTTAGTGGGCTTAGTGTTTCCAGCAATTGCAATGGCTTCGTTATCTCTTCATGTTCAAAAAAACAAGATTGTCTAGATCTGATAGGACAAAATTTCATCAATTTATTTCAAAACTTGGACTTGTATCATAATACAGATATCTATTTAGTGGAATATGATACGACATGTGGCTCCCTCCGGGCACAAATATAAAAGTGGTTGGTTATGCCTGCGGATACATGATATATGGATAAATGCATGTATATGTGGGGATAGCTGTTTAAAAATGGATCAGCGGATATCTGAAAACAGAAAGTCAACATATCTATATTATGTAGATATACATAGTGGTATCATATGAAGGGGATGTTATTATTTTATATCTAACCAATTCGATGAATTACTCCTAATAGTTCACATCATAATAGTGCTAGTTGATGAGAGTTACTTCGGGAGCAAAACAAAAAAAGTAAAATAAAATTCATTTGGCTTATTCTCTCAATTCCAATAGGATGCAACTGGATCTAGTATGAACTATCGATCAGAACGTATATGGATAGAACTTATAACGGGGTCTCGAAAAACAAGTAATTTCTGCTGGGCCTGTATCCTTTTTTTAGGCTCACTAGGATTCCTATTGGTTGGAACTTCCAGTTATCTTGGTAGGAATCTGATATCCTTATTTCCGTCTCAGCAAATCATTTTTTTTCCCCAAGGAATCGTGATGTCTTTCTATGGGATCGCAGGTCTGTTCATTAGTTCCTATTTGTGGTGCACAATTTCGTGGAATGTAGGTAGTGGTTATGATCGATTCGATAGAAAAGAGGGAATAGTGTGTATTTTTCGTTGGGGATTTCCTGGAATAAATCGTCGCATCTTCCTTCGATTCCTTATGAGAGATATCCAATCGATCAGAGTGGAAGTTAAAGAGGGTCTTTATCCTCGACGTGTCCTTTATATGGAAATCAGAGGTCAGAGCACCATTCCCTTGACTCGTACTGATGAAAATTTGACTCCACGAGAAATTGAACAAAAAGCTGCTGAATTGGCCTATTTCTTGCGCGTGCCAATTGAAGTATTTTGAAATGAACTGAAGAGAATGAATGCTTTCTCAGCATGAGGGAAGGAACCCAGGAATAATGGAGGGGAATTCTTTCGTCTCGAAATCAAAATAATATTCATTATTTCAAGTGGTTCTTTTTGGCATTCATCGAAAGAACAAATGAAAATAGAATTGGTTCGAATTTGACCAACGGATTCTATATTCTTTACTAGATCCAAGGACTAAACAATTCAAAAAAAAAGGAATAGATCCATAGGTTCCATACCTTGTTATAGAACTCATGCTTCATAGAAATATCGGACCGGATAGAGTCGGCGAATGAAGCGGGTTCATTAACAATTCACAGATGAAAAGTGTCAAAAAAGAAAGCATTGACTCTCCTCCCGTATCTTGCATCTATAGTCTTTTTGCCCTGGTGGATCTCTCTCTCATTTAATAAAATCCTGGAACCTTGGGTTACTAATTGGTGGAATACCGGACAATCCGAAACTTTTTTGAATGATATTCAAGAAAAGAACGTTCTAGAAAGATTCATAGAATTAGAACAACTATTCCTGTTGGATGAAATGATAAAAGAGTACCCGGAGACACAGATACAAAAGCTTCGTATAGGAATCCACAAAGAGACGATACAATTGGTCAAAATGCACAATGAAGATCATATCCATATCATTTTGCATTTCTCGACAAATATAATCTGTTTTGCTATTCTAAGTGGTTATTCTATTCTGGGTAATGAAGAACTTGTCATTCTGAATTCTTGGGTTCAGGAATTCCTCTATAACTTAAGCGACACAATAAAGGCCTTTTCTATTCTTTTATTAACGGATTTGTGTATCGGATTCCACTCACCCCGCGGTTGGGAACTAATGATTGGTTCGTTCTACAAAGATTTTGGATTTGCTCATAACGATCAAATTATATCTGGTCTTGTTTCCACTTTTCCAGTCATTCTAGATACAATTTTGAAATATTGGATCTTCCTTTTTTTAAATCGTGTATCTCCTTCACTTGTAGTGATTTATCATTCAATGAATGAATGAAGAACTCATTTGATCTGCCGATATCAATCAAATCATGATGTGACTTCGTACATAAACAAACCGTTTTGAGGCTTACTCACTCTTTATATTTCTACCCGCCCAGGGAATTCCTCCTATACTTCAGTACAATTATTCCAGTACAATGGCAGAATCGTGGATAGGGAACTATACTAGCTACCTACCTAATTTATTGTAGAAATTTCCGAGATCAATGATTGGACCATGCAAAATAGAAATACCTTTTCCTGGGTAAAGGAAGAGATGACTCGATTCATTTCCGTATTGATTATGATATATGTAATAACTCGGACATCTATTTCAAATGCATATCCCATTTTTGCGCAGCAGGGTTATGAAAATCCACGAGAAGCAACTGGGCGTATTGTATGTGCCAATTGCCATTTAGCTAATAAGCCCGTGGATATTGAGGTTCCACAAGCTGTGCTTCCTGATACTGTATTTGAAGCAGTTGTTAAAATCCCTTATGATATGCAATTGAAACAAGTTCTTGCTAATGGTAAAAAGGGGGCTTTGAATGTGGGGGCTGTCCTTATTTTACCCGAGGGATTCGAATTAGCCCCCCCCGATCGTATTTCTCCCGAGCTGAAAGAAAAGATGGGCAATCTGTCTTTTCAGAGCTATCGCCCCACCAAAAGAAATATTCTTGTGGTGGGTCCTGTTCCTGGACAGAAATATAGTGAAATTGTCTTTCCCATTCTTTCTCCGGACCCTTCTACTAAGAAAGACGTTCACTTCTTAAAATATCCCATATATGTAGGCGGGAACAGAGGAAGGGGTCAGATTTATCCTGATGGGAGCAAGAGTAACAATACAGTCTATAATGCTACAGCAAGAGGTATAGTAAGCAGAATAGTACGTAAAGAAAAGGGGGGATATGAAATAACCATAGCCGATGCATCGGATGGACACCAAGTGGTTGATATTATACCTCCGGGACCAGAACTTCTTGTTTCAGAGGGTGAATCCATTAAGCTTGATCAGCCATTAACGAGTAATCCCAATGTGGGTGGATTTGGTCAGGGAGATGCAGAAATAGTACTTCAAGATCCATTACGTGTCCAAGGTTTGTTGTTCTTCTTGGCATCTGTTATTCTAGCACAAATTTTTTTAGTTCTTAAAAAGAAACAGTTTGAGAAGGTTCAATTGTTCGAAATGAATTTCTAGATCCACGGATTCATCAAGTTGGAAAAAAAGGATGAATTTTTGTTGATCGATGCA